GCTTAGACTAAAAGATAGATAACTATAGAAACAACCAAACTTAGCCCTAGGACAACACCCAAGAAAGTCTTTCAAGCCAACCTCATTAGCATATCATAACGAAACCGGGGAAAAGTCCCACGAGCCCACAAAAATAAGAAAAGGAAAACCCAAGCCTGTCCCACCATAAAAACATCTCTTGACCCCAAAAACATTACACAAGTAAAAAGGCTATTAAATAGTATGTTAGAGTACTCCGCCATATAAATAAGAGCAAAGCCCCCCCTACTGTATTCTACATTAAAACCTGAAACTAGCTCCGACTCTCCCTCTACAAAATCAAATGGGGCACGGTTTGTCTCTGCCAACATAGAAATCAACCACACTATAAATAAAGGTAAGATCGCTAACCCTATGATGAAAAGAGAATTTTCCTGCCACAACTTCACAAGCTGAAGATGTATAGAACCCGCCATAAACACGCACCCCAACAAAACTAATGCTATCCTAACCTCATAAGAGATACTTTGTGCTATAGCCCGCATGGCCCCTAAAAGGGCATACTTAGAATTTGACGATCACCCTGCCACCATTACCCCATAAACATTAGCGCCAGAATTTGCCAGATAAAATAGCACACCGCACACAAACAAACCCTCTGAAGAGTGGAAAGGGTAAAGAAATCACAATAATAAAGCAATAAAAAACGTTACTACAGGACAAACTAAAAAAGGAATAAAATTTCTATAGGTTGGAATAAGAATCTCTTTGGAAAACAACTTAGCCCCATCGCTCATAGGTTGTATTAAACCCAGGACTCCTACTTTATTAGGCCCTTTACGAGTTATAATATACCCCAATACTTTCCGCTCCACCAGCGTAAACCATCCTACCGCCAACAAACCAAATACCCCAGGCAAAATAAAGCTAATAACTTGCATTATTAATTATCATAACGTTTTAAACCTCACTTACCAATGCTCCTGCTAAAAACCGAGACTAAAGTTGTGATAATACACTATAAAACTTTGATATCAAAAGACTCTACAGCAGCTCAATGCCATAAATTATATACTCGGGGATGGATAAATTCAACCACAATAGGCATAAACCTGTGGTTTGCACCACAAATTTCAGAACATTGGCCATAAAGCACCCCGCACATATTTACAGTTATCGGGACCTCATTAACACGCCCTGGGATTGCATCAACTTTCAATATACACCCAGGAAGGGCAAAAGAATGAATAACATCTGCACTTCTCACCATACAACGAATGCCAGTATTAGCTGGAGCAACTATTCGTTGGTCTACATCTAACAAACGGTAACCCGTATCTACCTCTCGTTCCATAAAAGAATCAAAACCCAAAACATCTTCTTGATCCCCCATAAATTCATAAGATCAAAATCATTGATGACCAATTGCTTTAAAACAGAACTTAGGGCTACCAATCTCATCTATCACATACAACAGGTGCATAGAAGGAATAGCCACACAAACAAGACACACCCTAGGAATAATAGTCCAAGCTGTTTCTACAGCTTGGGCCTCCCGTAAATAACGAAACCTTCTTCCCGAACAAAACACCCAACCTAAGCCGTACATCACAACGGACAAAATAAAAATAATGAGGCACATCACACCCTCATGAAATAAACCAAGATACTCCCCAATATGATAATAACAATCTTGAAATCTAATACTACCCCATAATGGCATTAAATACAAAGCCTATGTAAAAATTACAAATAGATCACAAAAAAAATGAAAAGAAACAACCCAAAAAGAAACCCCAACACGGTTTTTAAAAAGTGATAAGACTGACTTTTCTGATTAGCAACGCCCAAAACCTGAACAGCCTTATACATGCCTTGAGGGCCAACTTTTTCAAGCCATCCTTTTTCTATTCTGACTGTGACAACACCAGCTAGCTTCAACCCCAATATCGGACTAAATTGAGCTAACAAAGGCTTAAAATGCCACATCCTAGCCAAATAACCGTAACTTCCCCTAAAAAAGTTGCCGGCCCCATTTCATTTTGCAGAAGCTTCAACAATACTCACAGCCACAACTACCAATGACATCACAATAAATTTCTCGATATTACTTACTATAGCAACAAGATCAAGGTCTGAAAATAAGCCAACCAGTAAAAAACCTATTACAACAGAACTAAACAACAAAGACCCGTAAGCAAACTTAACACTACTAGACTCCCTCTCATGAACAACAGGCCTAACTCTTTTATTTACCCTTAAAAACAAATTGAAACCGAGACGAACAGAATACCAGGAAGTAAATAAAGTCCCAACAATCAACATAAAATAAATTATTAGTCTATCGCCGCCTTGAAGCCTCATCTCAATAATTAAATCTTTTGAATAAAACCCCCTTAAAAAAGGTATACCGCATAAAGAAAGACTCGCTACAGTGATACAACTTATCCTAACCGGCAATCGGGCCCAATTTTTGCCCAACAAACGAATGTCTTGCCATTTTAAACTCCTATGGATAACAACCCCTGCTCTTAAAAACAAAAGGGACTTAAATATAGCATGTGTAATCAAATGGAAAAAAGCAACTTTAGGTAAACAAATTGAAACGGCAAATAGTATCATTCTTAACTGACTTAAAGTAGACAATGCTACAATTTTTTTCAAATCTACCTCAACAAGAGCCACTCTCCCAGCCATCACCAAGGTAAAAAGCCTCAAACATTTCAACACCCCTAAGGAGAGAGCCCTTTCACATAACATTGGGTACCTCCGGATAAGAAGATAAACCCCCGCTGTAACCAACGTAGATGAATGAACTAATGCGGAGACGGGAGTAGGAGCAGCCATAGCAGCAGGGAGTCATGCCGAATAGGGGACCTGAGCCCTTTTAGTGATGGCAGCCATCACTAAAAGGAAAGGGGTTCAAAAGTACCTAACCCTAGGAAAGAACTGAAACAGCACTCAGCCCCCCTCTCTGCAAAGAACCCCAATAACACATAAAAGAATAGCGTCTCCGACTCGATTAGTCAACACTGTGACCATCCCCGCACCCAAAGACTTATTGTTTTGGTAGTACACCACCAATAAAAAGGAAGTAATCCCCAATCCGTCCCAACCTAACAAAAGGGCAATTAAATTAGGGATTATAATCAAGGACATTATAGAAAGAATAAAGAAAACAACTAGGTAGATAAATCGGGAAAAATACACTTCATCCCCTATATATCAAGAACAATAAATCAGAACAGAACCAGAAATCAAAAAAATAGCAGCCATAAAAAGCCCCCTAACTTGATCCAAAAGAAAAGTTAGATTTACCGATAAATTCCTAGATAACCAAATTCTATAATCAACAAGAACTATAGAGTCAAAAAAGGGAATTATACTTATCACACCCCAACCCAAAACCATAAAAACACAACCTAAAACCTCATTAAATTTGAAAGCCATTTTTAAGTACCAAAAGCATTCTTGGCAACTAAAGCCAATGTTTACATTAACTAACTTAACCAAATTAAGCTACAAAAACAAACCGCTGTAAACAGCAACTACACCCAGCTTTTCAAGTCTACAAAATTTTGAAGAATTAAATAAGGCACAACAAACTGTAAGGGGTAAAACGCACCCTAATAAAAAAATTACACTGATAAAATTTAACATGTTAACCATTACAGCAACACATTCAATTATTTTACCCGAACAATGGATAAAGTACCTCGGTAATAAATAAAGACAGCTTATTACTAACAAAATCCATGAAAACAACTGCATAGGCTCTAAAAACTATCCCCCTTAAATTCTTATACCCGCCGATGTAAGAAAAATAGAAAAGTGCCTATGAGTATAAAAAGAAATAAATAATCCAAAACGCCCACCCATTTGTTAAAAATGTATTATAATAACATCTACCAATAATTTTGCCTCAAAACAACCGGACAAAAATCTGTTAAAAGGAGAATGATAATTCAAATATTAACATCAGTATCTACAAAATAAATGGCTAAATTACCAGTAGAAACAATAAAACATGAATTTTAGGGTAGAGTATAATCTAAAAACCCTCAAAAAATTAGTTTAACCCCTAAAACCAATGACTCTACTTATCTGGCTATTTTTGAGGGCGCTAAAAAGCCCTAAACATCACTGAGCCGGCGCGTTACATCTAACTCAATCGATCCCGAAACAAAATCATGAAACCCCACCAACAAGTTAACTCCTATCAAAAGCAATAACAGAGCCAACCAAATATAAAAAGAAGAAAGGCCACACACACACAATTTTTAGTTACGTTTGAGTAGTTCGTAAACTTTAAGAAACAAACTAAGAGTCCCACTCCAGTAAATCAAACAGAAACAGCTAAATCTCTAGGCCCATTATCGACAAGATATCAAACGATATCTGATACTATTCACCCCACTTTATCGTAAACTTTGTCGTAAAAATCACGAAAAGAGGTAGGGATAAGAGAGTAGTTATACCGCTCGTAAAACTTTCAATGAATCGGCCAGTAACTATCAGAATCCCAATGAACGTATGTGACTCCATACACTAATAATCAAAAAATCAACCCTAAAATCTTATTTTTGTACTTACGCACATTTAAAGTGCTTACAAGAAGCATTTTTAGTACCACAAACTAATGTTTTAATAAACTAACTCAAAATAGTAAACCAAGTATAAGGGCAGAAGCCCAATAACTGAATGCAAATCAATCCTTTTTATTAAAGTACTATACCTAACTCTTATCAGTCATTAAGTTTACACACCGGTCATTACCATACATCCGTGTCATTATAACTATTAAAGATAACATAATGGCCGCTTCAGACACCCTAATACAAATAATAACTAAAAGAACAAACAAACTATTATAAGCTGATAATGAGCCAACCACTGAGAACACTCCTAAAGCACTAAACTCCATACCTAAAAAAATAGTAACCAAATGTATTCTACGCCCGCACATTAAAACCACCCCAGAAATAAAAATGAAGAAACTAAAAAGTAGCATTGATTCTTGCGCTTAATCTAAAATCAAACTAAGCCGCAACAAATTTTTAATGAACCCCTATGTACCCTGTGCATTAATCAAAAAAAAGTCTCATAGAAATAAAATATGACAATTTGAAGGTACCTACTTAATTAGCCAATCCCATAAGCCTTGGCTCAACGGAATTAGTATAATAAAAAAGAAATACAAGAAAGTAAAAATACACCCCAGTAAATCATAGGGGTCCTGCACTGGGCACGCACCAATCCATGTGAGGCCTGTCCAAACTACAATTAACCCCCAAAACCCGAATTGACCTAAAGGATAGAACCTGTTAGATCGGAACTGACCTGTATGCAACCTAGGAATAATAAACAAAATTAAAACCGACACTACTAACGCAGCCGCTCCACCAGATTTATTAGGAATTGAACGAAGAATAGAATAGGCAAACAAAAAGTACCACTCTGGCTCAATTTGAAGAGGAGTTTTTATTGGGTCCGCAGGGACTCAATTATTTACATTTCCTAAAAGGTCCGGCCAAAAACACACCAGCAACAAAAGCCCAAAAAACAAGATGAAAAAACCCACTACATCTTTATAAGTGTAAAAAGGGTGAAAGCGCACCAATAAAGAGTCCGCTCTCACCCCCAGCGGGTTGTTTGCGCCTTCCTCGTGTAAATAAAATAAATGAAGAACCCTGAAAACAATTATAACAAAGGGTAATAAAAAGTGAAAAGAATAAAATCGCACTAAAGTTGCGTTACAAACAGTGTAACCCCCTCAAATCCAATACAAAAGCATTTCTCCGACATAAGGAACAGCAGTCACTAATTTGGTGATAACTGTTGCCCCCCAGTAAGATATTTGCCCCCAAGGAAGAACGTAACCCAGGAAAGCAGTAGCTATAAGAAGAAACAGTAAAATAACTCCAACATTTCACACTATACGAGACTTATAAGAACCGTAATACAACCCACGTCCAATATGAAAATAAGCACAAACAAAGAAGAGGGATGCCCCATTAGCATGTATAGCACGAAACAGCCAACCATTGTTTACATCCCGCACTACATGAATCACTGAATCGAACGATATATTCACATGCGCCGTATAATGAAGACTAAGAACAAACCCCGTAATAATTTGAACAACTAAACATAACCCAAGCAAAGACCCAAAGTTTCATAACACTCTTAAATTTGCCGGAGCTGGTAAATCATATAAACTACTATTTAAAATTTTTACAACACTATCCCGCTTACGTAAAGGACCAAAAATTCTACTTTTGCTTTAAAAGCTTTTAGAAGCATCGGTCTTGTAAATCGAAGAACGAACTAATTTCGTTAAAGCTATAATTTTACTGCTATTAGCCTTCGCCAAAACTTTTGCTTGGAAAGCAAATATAATAATTTTTACTATAGCAACACACCCCCTTCCCCCATCAAACACACAAAAAAGGCACAACATCTGCATATTAAGGTTTGAAACCTTACATTTTCACTTAAATTACTTTTCTTAAAAACCGTCACACCTCTGGTTGTTCTCTGTGGCAAATGCTACAAAAATAAACGCCCTAGGCAATAAACCCAAATGTACAAACCAAAAGTGAAAGGAATAAAAATCCACACAAAATCCTCATCGTCCAGCACACAAAAATTAAAATCTTTCACAATGGACCTAATTACAGCTTTTAAGTAATAAAATATAGCAGTTATAGAACCAGCTAATGCAAAGACTAAAATTAACTTACCCCCAACACAAAAAACAACAATTATTTTAACAACAAACCCGGCTAATGGGGGAAGTCCCCTCAACCTCATTAAAGAACTTGCTGCTATAAGGGACCACTTGCCTCTTTTCATAAAACTAGAATTACTACGCCACAAATAGTAAACAACTAAACCTAACTGTACAACATAGGCCCTAACGTAAAAAAGAAAGAGATGCTGAGAACTTATTAGACACACTAGCATCCAAGCACTATGCACAAAAGAAGAATACACCAACACATCACGATAAGAATTCTGAACGGCACCGCCTAACCCACCTATAACCCTTATTACAAAAACCACAAAAGATAAAAACTCCCTACAAGTGCACCACACACCCAACAAAAGCAATGGACCAACTTTTTGCACCCCCAAAAGAAGGTATCTCACAAGTCAACCTCTTGAGTTTACAACGGAAGGCACCCAAACCCAAAAAGGAAAAAGACCCGCTTTACAGAGCAAGCCCAGATGAACTAGAAAATAGCCAAGCAAAGTAATGTTGAGCCCCTCGCAATGTAAAACAACAGTGGAGCCGAATAAGTATAAAGTAGACCCAAATCTCTGGAAAACAAAATAATTGACCAACACGCGCATATTTAACACCGATTTAACCCCTAAAAGACACATAAAACCTAATATATTTACTTCTATTCCTACCCAAGCGCTTATGTGCCTGTCTGTTGAGACCATAACAACTAGACCAAAAATCAAAGCAGAAAACCTTAAAACTACAAGGGGCCCCTCAAAACGGTTAATGACACGACGCAACTTTGGAGGAGACTTCCACTTTTCGTTACCTGTACGAGAACTTTTTAAGAACTTTGAAAAAAACCGGCTCGAGAATCTAATGTCAACGCTTTTTCTTCTTCCCACACATAAAAAACTGCTACTACTAAAAAGACAACCATGGAGTAAACTATTTTTCATCTCAAGTGCTGGAATACAAAAATTCAATCTTTTCCACATCAAGGAAACTGGATTACCCCCACACAACACCAAGTGACCCCTATTCCCACACCATTCGGAGGGGCATACGGCGTTTTTTACAAAAAGCCACTACCAACAACAGCACAAAAAGAAGAAGAACAGCAACAAACAAATATATATTGCCGCTACCCAAGCAAGACCCAAAATCCCCCAACCTCACAAATGAGTCCCCCTTATTTTTGTGAAAAACAACGACAAACCTCACTAAAACAACTAGCGACAGCTTAACAAACAGCACAGGAACCCCGAACCGTTGGTTCGGAAAAATTCTAAGGACGTACCCAAATAAAACCATTAGGCCTCCGATATAGATTAAAAACACAAAATAACCTACAAGACTTCTTATCTCTAAGCCCAACAGAACCGAAATTGCAAAAGAAATAGCAAATAAAGACAACCCCATAAATAAAGGCTCCCTGATTCTTAATATAAAGCAACACACTAAGGAAGAGATAGAAAATAGAAATGTCTCTAGCATTTAAGAAATTTAACAACAATCACTCTAACCATCAAATTAGCCACAAAAAGCCTTTTCCCAAACAACAAGAAAAAGCGAAAATCGCTGACTTTGGTATGACAAACCAATATTATACTTAACTATTTTCTCTTTTTTTTTTTTGGCCCTTTTAAAACCAATGAGTGCAATTTAAACACTCTAGCCTTGTTTTCAAAACAAGGGCAAATATCGGTCACACATAACATTAAACTAATCTAAACAAAGTATTTAGATTAACTTCATAAAATTAAATAACTTAAATATTTTTAAACTAAAAATTCCTTTCGTACTAATTTAATTACATTTATAGCTATAAGGATAGAATCTGACCTAGCTCACGCCGGTCTGAACTCAGATCATGTAAGGTTTTAATGGACGAACAGACCAACCCTTTAAGAATTGTACACCTTAAGGATACCTTAATCCAACATCGAGGTCGCAAACTACTTTTACAATAAGTACTATTAAAAGAAATTACGCTGTTATCCCTAGAGTAGCTTATCTTACTCACTGCTGTGGCTTTAACTTGTAAGTTAATATAAAAAAGAGTTATATTTTCTAACTATGTTGCCCCAACAAAACTGGAATGAATTACCTTGTAAATTATCCTTAGTAAAGCTTCTAGGGTCTTGTCGTCCTTTATACTCAACTAGGCCTCTTCACCTAAAAGTTAATTTCAATTAAGTTTTTGTGACACAGCAACTATCACGTAAACCCATTCATACAGGCCCCCATTTAAAGGACAAATTATCATGCTACCTTCGTACACTCAGATTTATGCAGCCATTTACTCCGCAGAGCATAGGGCAGGGCGTACCTCCTATAATCGAACTCAGGAGGAAATGTTTTTGTTAAACATTCGGAAAGTAAATTTGCCGAATTAATTACAAAAAAATAAAATAAAGAAACGGTTAAATTATTACTCACTATAGATAAGTAATAGTTTAAATTCTAATTTCTACTTATTCTGATCATCATTACAATTTTTTAAAAAGTTAAGCCCATAAATTAAATGACCTCAAAAACTAATTTACACCCTATTATTAGATTTTTTACAACAAACTAACTAATTACTAACATTAAGCATATCCAACTAATAAACTTTATTCATGAATTCAATAAATCCCCACATTCTGCTTAGCCAAAATGTTGTGAATGCTTTTTCTAGAAAGCTCTATACTAAATATACTGCAGAGCCAACCAGATACCTGTAAGAGCAATATAGTATCTAGCCAGTTATTAAAAAGTTTAATTTGATATTAAAACATTAAATTAACCCAATTTAATAAATTCCTTACTATCGGGATAATAAAATAAATATTTACATCTTAATAGACTCTTATACAAAAGGTACAGAAATTAATTCTTACTAGTAAAAATTACCAAAAAGAAATCTTACGAATACACTAACCACACACTAAAAATTCAATATGTGCAAAAAATAAAAAAAAAGAGATTGAACCCCTTAAAACAGAGTTAGCAGCCCTGTTATGCGCCTGCTTTTTTATAACACAGGAATAATAAATCATCTCCTCCATTTTCAGTAGAGAGCTTTACATTAAGCTACTAGTATTAACTACCCCAACAATACACAACTAAATACAGACCAATCCACACAACATCAACAAAATGTCAATATCAAGAACACACCATAAACCCGAAATGGTTACGGGGGGTAAACCGATTTCGCATCAGGCGCACCAACCTCACAAGCAGGAACCCTGTCCCAAATATGACATGAAGGCCATGGAACCCAGTTATAATATAGAACAAGCTACCATAAGCACTGTCTGCAATAGTAAATCTTGCCCAATAATATTCATAGCCTTGTAAACGTGTAAAAAACAATCCTAAAATAATTGTATAAAAGGTTCCTAACACTGCATGAGTGTTTAAACCCGCTCGAATAGCAGCATGAGAGTACATTAATGAAGCACCAGAACCAACCAGCACAGTTGTTCCGCACAAAGGGACCTTTATCGGATCCAGTGTCTCCAACCCCTTAGGAGGCCACATGCAACCCATTGAAATGTCCGGCGCTAGCCTCATATGGAAAAAGGCCCAAAAAAGAGAAAAGAAAAATATGACCTCTGATACCAAAAAGAGAATAAATCCATCACGGAGGCCTTTTACAACATACGATGTATGAAAGCCTAAATCACCTTCACGCATTACATCACGCCATCACTGACTTAAAGAAAGAATCAAGACAACAACACCAATTAATAAAAGCGCATACCCGTGCTTGTGAAACCAAGAAACGAAACCTACTGCCATGCAAAAAGCTCCTATTGAAGTAAAAACAGGCCAAGGGCTAGGCCCAACCAAATAAAAAGGATTACGTGGAATTTATAGCTAAGGGGTGTCGCACCCTTTATGTGATTAACAGTCAAACGTTTTAAATAAACTACTAAGCCTAGGGAATAACTAAAAACAGAAAATTTAAGGGCAACCAATGAAAACTTAACAATGATATATCCCTCATAGAAAAATCACCACGTGAACTCAAGCTATTAGTACATTTACCATGTTGGGAACTAACATAAATGTGAAGACTGTAGCATGCCCTTAAAAACCTTAATAACATCAACAAGGGAAAGAAAAAAATATTTATAGAGGCCCCCACCATATAAATAAACAACTCCCCTAATAAATTTAAGGTAGGAGGGCTTGCTATGTTCCCCACCGCGAGTAAAAAACACAACAACCCAACACAAGGCCTAAGTATTAGGTACCCCTTATTTATTGCTAACAAGCGAGAATGCCTTCTTGTGTAAAAAGTATTAACTAGAGCAAATAGCCCAGAAGAGCATAGCCCATGACCAACTATGACTAGTATAGCCCCTATGAACCCCCACAAAGTGTTCCTCAACAAACCCACCAGTACAAAACTCATATGGCCAACAGAAGAATAAGCAACTAAAGACTTAAAATCCGTTTGACGTAAGCATACTATCCTTGTGAGGACCCCTCCAAACAGTCTAATCATTAGTACTAATAAAGTAGATGCCCTGATGCTTTTCAAAATAAAAAGGCCCCTTAAACGAATCACCCCATAACCCCCTAATTTCAACAGAAGACCCGCCAAAATTATAGAACCAGCGACAGGAGCCTCCACATGAGCTTTAGGTAATCATAAGTGCAACGGAAAAACAGGAAGCTTGACTAAGAATGCTAACAAATAAAGCCAACTAAACCTTAAGGTACTTTTATCAAGAAAAAATTCCAATCTAAATAAATTGTCTCTTCCGTCATGAAAATAAAGTTTCCCTAAACCGTATAAAAGAGGTAGTGATCCCATAACAGTGTAAATAACTATATAAACAACTGCCTGTAAACGCTCAGGCTGGTAACCCCAACCCACAATTAACAGCAAAGTGGGAAACAAAACACCCTCAAAAAGAACGAAGAAAAGAAAAGTAGCTCTGACACTGAAAGAACCGACCAACAAAACACCAATGCAAATAACAAGCCTGTTAAATGCACTGAACCGAGACACTGTGACCCTCCCCACCAGTATCAAAAAACTAATATAGATTCTAAGAACTACCAAAGCCTGCCCTGAAAAGTCCAAACTAAACATACCATTTATTTCAGTACATCTGCCAAGTAAAAACAGAGGCATGGCTAACACCCCAAGCAAAGAAAGACCAGCAACTGATACCTCTAGACCCCCTAAGACCCCTAAAAGCACTATACACATAATAAAACTAATGATCACCTAACAAAACAACTAAATATATTGACCCTTTCAGTGTAAACGAAATGAACTTAATTATTCTATTTTATCTCTATAGAGATCAAATAGACATATTCGGGGCATGAGCCCGACAACTTAACTTAGTTTACTCTACAAAACTTTTATGGCACTACCCACCATTCTCGCTGAGCCGAAATCAGCACGTCAAACTCGACTAAAAGTCACAAAGACTAAATTAAACTAATCCACTAAAAAAATGCCCCTACCGCCCTGGCATAAGTAAGCACTCTTTTGTTAAACAAATAGTGTCTATTATACGGGAACAGGGGACAGGTAACATCTGTTCCCGTATAATAGAACAACTAATAGAGAACAAAAATGTAAAACTTAAAATAACCCAACGAGCTTACTTAGTTAAAAGAAAATTAAGAACAAACACATACTATGAGCATAAAAAATTTTTTATTAGCACATCTATTGAGCATGGTCATTCGTGTAAAGACTAAGTAAAGAGCAAAAAATGAAAGCCTGAATTAGTCCAACCGCTAGCTCAGCAGCTAATAAACCCATTCACGCAAACAAAGAAAAATATACAACACCGTGAGAAGAGCCCCCCACATTCAACAATAAGCCCCTTAAAAAAATGGATGTGTTGACATTGGTGCCTATGGAAAGAATTAAATGTCCTGCGATAATATTGATCATTAAACGAAATCCAAGGGTAAGCGGCCGCGAACTAATTGTAACAATTTCAACTAAAAAAAGAAAAGGAACTAAAAACATAGGAGCGAACCTTGGCACTAACCTAGTTAAATTTTGGTTTGAACTAACCCGATGTCCTGAGACCCACAAGGAACCCCACATCAAGAAAGCCAGAGCAGGGCCCAAACTTAAGTGAGAAGTCACACTAAAAGAAAAAGGCACTAAACCTATTATGTTAACCCCCATTAAAAAGATGAAAATGGAAGAGACAACCAAAGGAAACCCTGACAAATTCAAACCGCTAGCCCTCTTAAATATGCCCCACCTAATAGCTAAACTTTTTCTGATCCTCTCCGCACATAAAGAAGAGACACTATAAAAAAGAGTACTAACTAGAACCAAAACGAAGTAAAAACTCAAGCGCAAAGGACCCGAACTTAAATCCCTTATATTATATGAATCAAATCCAGATAAAAGATCTAACATCACGAAATCACAAAAGAGAATCCCCATAAGAAGGTTTACAGCCAACCGCCTATTATTTGTTTCAGCCATTTTGCGTTAAGTAACAAAGTAAAAATTTGTCAACTATAATACAGCTAATTAAAATAAGTTGAATAGGCTTAAACTCACTTCCCGTAAAAAAAAGAAATAGAAAACTGTCTGGTTAGTTTAATTTTAAACAACATATCAAAGAAAAAAAATGCACCCTCCGTAGAAATTTTATGCAAAAATATAAAGGCGCTAATTAGTTCGCTCCTGTAGGATCAAAACCCACCGTACTTAAAATACTACTTTATATGTTTATTAGCTAATTAACAGCACCTTCCGGTACCGTTACCTTGTTACGACTTATCTCAGATTTCTCCGTGAGCGACGGGCGATTAGTACTCCTCCAGTATCCTTTTCAATCTGCTATTATTTAGCAGGTTTACTCACAAGTCCTTCTTTCAAAAGAATTTTCACCTCTTTTGGCTGACGCTACACACCATTTATTTAGCATATAAGTGATATCCCAACTGTCATCCAGGATGGCTTTATCATAGCTACATGTTAATCTGAATTACTCCTTACCGAGTTAATACAAGATAAGAATTACACCAATATCTCACGCGTATCGATTCGTAAACAACCATACATATGCAAATAAGATAAAGAACAAATGTAAGCGGACCATCTTTTAACTCCCAGATTCCCCTGTATGTTTGTTAGAGGCCGCCTATTCATTTAACTTTGAAGAACCAACTTTTAGTCATCTGGTAATCTTATTTTACCTTGTGAATAACGGGGTATCAAATCCCGGTTTTTAACCACACTTTCATAAGAAACATTACAACCTTGTTTGAACCAAGCAACTGAAAAAGATTATACCCTTATTCCACGCCGGCTAAAGCTATATACTATATGCGTCTAATAAAACCGTCAAGATTTAATAAAGCATGAATCTAACCGCGGCTGCTGGCATTCATTTTAGCCACTTTAAAACAAAACTTCTAAGCCACAATTTCTTGTGTTGCCTAATGATTTATACTAATGTCGAGAAAATCGTACCGACTAGCAAAACGTCACGCTCCGCCTATCTCCTCTCACCCCAGAAAGTACTATGTATTTAAGTATTGAGATAAATCTAGTACCATGATAAAATACACCCAAAATTAAAAAGGTATAAGAAACACTACACCACACTAAATTAACCCTAAAAGGCTTCTCTGAGTTAAAAGCTCAGCGCTTCAGCAAAGCTTTAATCTATTTAAAGATAGCGAGCTGTATAGACTCATTTTTTAGACCTAAACTAAACACATTTAATTCTGTCAGCAATCCAAGAACTACCTACACAAACGAGTTAAACTGACTAAAAAAGACCTAAAATAACTTTCTTAAAATCAAGCCACACCCCCTCACGTCACGCATTAACAGTCCGGAACAAAATAGAAACAAGCAAATGAGAACAAAAAGACAAACGAAAACTAAAAATTGAGGTACTATTATAGGCACTAAAATTAGGCAAAGAATTTCTCAAATACGGGCCTCAAAACCCACCACCGCTATAGGCTGTCCCAACTAAAAACAAGGGAAGTTAAGACTTCATACACAAGGCTTAAACTTGCCGCATTAAATTCTGCCACCTCATCTTTGCTACAACTCACTAACTCAATCCATTGACCCGTCCCGACGCTCATAAAGGCACCCAATAGTAAGAATATGTAAAAAACCTACTAAACAAACAACTCCAACTACCTTTACACCCCCGTATAAAACGAAAAGAAGAGGAACAACCATAACCACCTCAACGTCAAACACTAAAAATAAAACACCAAGCAAAAAGAAACGTAAAGAGAACCTACTCCGAGCACTTAGTATAGGATCAAAACCGCACTCATAGGGGGACACCCCCTCACGATTTCACTGCCCCATTATAGACAGAACAATACATACACACATCAAGCCCCCTGCCACTAACCAAAAAACAGCCACAGACAAAAATAGACTCACCATGCCCAAGCGCCCTAACGCAATAGAAAATTTGCAATTTACAGTTATATATTTAACTATTGAGCCAGATACTTATAGGAGGCTTTGCCCCTCCTTAAGGATGAAAACCCTACGTGCTCTATACACCATATTAGCAGAATAAGTAATGTAAGTCAAAAAGGCGCAAACATTAAAGCCCCAAAAGCTTTAGAAAGCATGAACCATGCACCTATGATACCCAAAACCATTATTCTCCCCTTAAAACTATTCCTAAGCCTTTTCTTTTTTTTTCCTTTCTTTTTTTTTTCTGTGTTTTTCCTGTTTTTTTTGTTTTTTTTTCTTTTAAAAATGTAGCAATTACTCATTTTTTYATTTTCTTTTATATTCCCCTTAAAAAGGTTTAATATTWTTAAGGTGTTTTTTTTTTTTTTTTTTTTTTTAAAACTAACTTTTGTTCCTATTTCTCTATAAATCATATCTACTGAGAGACATACACTTTGTACTTCTGACAATAAATTGATTTATCTACTAAGGTAAACACAAACAAACGATTTCCAAAAAGTTTACAAAAAGTTTACAAAAAGTTTACAAAAAGTTTACAAAAAGTTTACAAAAAGTTTACAACTCTATCAGCTTTTTTTAAAAAATAACCAAATTACCCGTTTTATTCCGGAAACAACCAGTAAATTAAAACAAATGCCTTATTTAACAGCTTCATTTTCCGTCTATTTTTAATACAGCCCATGTTGATGTGACCCATTGTATTTATACCGCCACTAACAAACTACTTTTTAACCCTACTTATATTGCTATACAACTTATCAACACTTTACATGTTAAAATGACAACTTTCAGACTGGAATCTGACTTACCGGGGCTCACTCACACGCCCCGCCCAGTGGATTAAAATCAAACTAAACCGTATAGTCCCTTATTAATTTAAAACAAGGCCAGGCTTTAAAGATTTTAAAACCACTACAGGCTCATCTTGGTTATGGAACGACAAAGGACAACACCACTCCCAGCTCCATTCAATTGCCCCAGGACGATTTCTTTTGCACACTACCCCTCGCTGACTCACTAAAGCTTCCCATACAATAAAAAGGAAATATAAAACGCCGACAAAACTCAACCATGACCCTAAAGATGACACTACATGCCATTTTATAAAACAATCCGGATAGTCAGAATAACGACGAGGCATCCCCCTCAGCCCTAAAAAGTGTTGAGGAAAAAAAGTCACATTTACACCGATAAATATAATAAAAAAGTGAGCCTTACTTCACCGATCGTGAAAACAATAGCCGTAAAATAACGGGAACCAATGGAAAAACCCGCAAAACAAAGCAAACACTGCCCCCATGGATAAAACATAATGAAAATGAGCAGTAACATAATAAGTATCATGTAACGCTACATCAAGAGAAGAGTTTGACAACATAATTCCAGTGAGACCTCCAACAGTAAAAAGAAAAATGAAACCAACTGCTCAATAAAGAGCAGGCTCATGCAACAAATTACCTCCATTAAGCGTAGCTAGCCAGCTAAACACTTTAACCCCGGTTGGAACAGCAATAATTATAGTGGCTGAAGTGAAATAAGCCCGTGAGTCTACATCTATTCCTACTGTAAATATATGATGCCCTCAAACAATAAACCCGAGTACACCGATACAAACCATAGCGTAAACTATCCCTAGCACACCGAACACTTCATCTTTCCCAGCACAATGAGCAACTACATGAGATACCATTCCGAATCCAGGTAAAATAAGAACATACACCTCTGGATGGCCGAAAAACCAAAACAAATGTTGGTATAAAACAGGATCTCCCCCACCTCTAGGGTCATAAAAAGATGTATTGAAATGACGGTCAAAAATCAACATAGTAATTCCCCCAGCTAATACAGGTAAAGAAACTAATAATAAAACTGCTGTTACAGCCATAGATCAAACAAATAAAACCATTCGCTCCCCTCGCATACTCTCAACAGACATATTCTTCATACTAGTAAGAAAATTGATTGAGCCCCCGATAGAAGAGGCACCTGCTAAATGAAGAGAAAATAATGATATATCAACTGCTGGGCCCCTATGCCCAGTATAAGAAGACAAAGGAGGGTACAAAGTTCACCCAGTTCCGGACCCACTCTCAATAAATGTTGACAACAAAAGAGTAAATAGAGATGCAGGCAAAAACCAAAATCTCAGATTGTTTAAACGGGGAAAAATTATGTCAATTGAACCCATTATCAAAGGCAACAACCAATTTCCGAACCCACCAACTATCAAAGGCATAACTATAAAAAAAATTATAACTAAAGCGTGAGCAGTTACAATAACATTATAAAGCTGATCATCCCCCAAAAACCTTCCGGGACGTGCTAATTCAATACGAATTAGTAACCTTAAACTTGTTCCAATTATTCCAGACCACAGCCCCAGTAAAATATATAAAGTACCAATGTCTTTATGATTCGTAGAACACAACCAACGCAC